CTCGCTCTATCTTGTTTTTTAGTATTATCTAAAATAACCGATGAATTAGGAATTTTCCATAACTTAGGTAAGTGCTTTACCAACATATGTAGTGTAGTAAAAAAAAAAAAAAAATGGAATTTAAACCCTTCATGCTTACTATAACTAGTTATTTCGGTTTTCTACTGGCTGCTTTAACTATAACCCCAGCTCTATTTATTGGCTTGAACAAGATACGTCTTATTTGAAATGAATTGAATGAATAAGTCATAAAATAAGAATAAGAATCTTTCTTTTGGATTCCTCATATTATAGGACCTTTTTCCACGCTAATTACCAATTCTTTTTTTGGTCATTGAGATTCGTGGATAATTTAGACTATTATTTAGAGATAGATCGTACCTCTTTTTTTATCCCCTCGAACAAATCGAAATGATTGAAGTTTTTCTATTTGGAATCGTCTTAGGCCTAATTCCTATTACTTTAGCGGGATTATTCGTGACTGCATATTTGCAATACAGGCGTGGGGATCAGTTGGATCTTTGATTGATTAATATTTATTTTTTGATTGACCTCCTCCAGACTAGAGAGGAGGTCAAATTGGAGTTGTAATTCGACTTTTTTTTTTAAGTTATTTTACTCTGTTTCGACATAAGATAGATGGAATCACGCTCTGTAGGATTTGAACCTACGACATCGGGTTTTGGAGACCCGCGTTCTACCAAACTGAACTAAGAGCGCTTTCAAAAAGAAAATACTTTTCTACTCCTAACGTGTCTCACGTACGTATAGTATCCACTTAATTGATCTCCCCGCTACTGTCCGTCCATAAAGAAGAGAGAAGTAATAGGTAGGGATGACAGGATTTGAACCTGTGACATTTTGTACCCAAAACAAACGCGCTACCAAGCTGCGCTACATCCCTCTTCCAAATTGTTGTACAATGGCATTGTACACAATTCCTTTCTTGTTTTCCACATCGTAATTTTCTTCTATTTCTCTATCTATATAGAACTTTCTTGTCATTTCTTGTTTTTGGTCTCATATAATCAAGGAAGGGTATAGATCTAAAATCCAGTTGAATTTCACCTATAAAAGAAAGATTACTATTCCTTAGTAATGTATAGGAAGAAGGAGTCATCTTTTTATTTTTTAGGGATAGGGAAATCTCGTCTCTATGGTTCATTCTATATATATAGAATATTGATTTTGTTTTTTTAGTTAGGAATTTGACCTAAATAAAGAAATACAAACGATCTTGTGCAAGAGTATCTGATCATATATGTATTCCAATGAGGAAGGAGGATTTTCAATGCGGGATATAAAAACATATCTCTCTGTAGCACCCGTGCTAAGTACTCTATGGTTTGGGGCTTTAGCAGGTTTATTGATAGAAATTAATCGTTTATTCCCAGATGCTTTATCATTCCCTTTTTTTTAATTCTAGTTATTCCTATACGAGAGATAGAATTCTTCGTGACATGACGAAAATTGGCTTTCAATCCTTTTTTTAGTATACGAAGCAAAAAGAAAGAAAAGATGGATTGGGTTGAACCTCAGAGTCATCAAAAATTTGGTAAATCTCATTTTGGAAGAAAACATAAATTTAATTTAAAGCGGTATCCAAGCTAAGTCAGGCCTCACAAATTCGAGCATAGAAAGAGCCGGGCTTGTTACTTAAATGAAAGGATTTCAAAGCAAAATCCTTGCTAATTCGACAAGGATTGTATTCTTTAATTATTTCTCCATTTTTTATTCTATTGGATTTTATTCTTCTTTTTTGGATCCAATATAGAAGAATAAAAGAACAGGTATAAGAATTAAGTTAAGTCGATCCAAAAAGGAAAGGAGGTTCATGGCCAAGGGCAAAGATGTTAGAATCAGAGTGATTTTGGAATGTATCAGTTGTGTTCGAAAGGGTACCAATAAGGAATCGACGGGGATTTCTAGATATAGTACTCAAAAGAATCGCCACAATACACCCGGACAATTAGAATTAAGAAAATTTTGTCGTTATTGCCGCAAGCATACGACTCATAATGAAATAAAGAAATAGGAGCATCGTGTTTTTGATTTTTCTAAAGAATAGAAAGAGTAAGAATTTATTATTTAATATATAGAACATAGATAGAATACAAAATACAAATTCACTTTAGGTAGATATTATTTCATATGTATAGAGGTTTATATATATAGTATATGAATCAAATTATATGGACCAAAGAAAGACTACTTCTTCTGGATCCAAAATTAATAAAATAAAGAAATCCATTTTTTTTTTTCAAATTTTAAAATAAGGAATAAATCATGTATATATCTAAACAACCTTTTCGTAAATCTAAGGAACCTTTTCGTAAATCCAAACAAACTTTTCATAAATCCAAGCAAGCTTTTCGTAAATTTAAACAACCTTTTCGTAAATCCAAACAACCTTTTCGTAGGCGTTCCCGAATTGGTCCGGGAGATCGAATTGATTATAGAAACATGAGCTTAATTAATCGATTTATTAGTGAACAAGGAAAAATATTATCCAGACGAATAAATCGATTAACCTTGAAACAACAACGATTAATTACTCTTGCTATAAAACAGGCTCGTATTTTATCTTTCTTACCATTTCGTAACTATGAAAATGAGAAGCAATTTCAAGCGCAGTCAATTTCAATAATTACAGGTTCTAGACACAGAAAAAATAGAAATATCCCTCAATTAACACAAAAGTTCAATTCCAATCGAAATTTAAGAAACTCCAACCAGAATTTAAGAAACAACAATCGGAGCTTAAGTTCCGATTGTTGATGTTTTATTCGAAAGGATCAGACTCATATATAAATAAAGTAATCCAGTTTAGATTCTTTTGTTTGTTATAAGAAAAATGGGAAAAAAGAAATAGTTTTTTATTTATTGCAACATGCTCGTTGATTCCTACCACTTAATCTTAATTTATTGTATCTTCCCGGAGTTCCCTCTCCGGGAATTCGGTTTTAATTATTCCTGTATATTACTTTTTTATCCCTTTAATTGATGGTCTTTATTTTATTGGAAATCGTGTAAAGATTATTTGGATTTAATACAGCTACTTGTGCAAGCATTTTACGATTAAGAATCAATTCCTTTTTGTACAAATTGTGTATTAATTTACTATAACTATTGAATACTTTATATATCCGTGTTGCTGCGTTTATCCGAGTGATCCACAAACGACGAAAATCCCTCTTTTGCCTGCCTCTATCTCGATGAGAAGAAACAAAAGCTCTTCTTACTTGTTGAGTAATCATTCGATTAAGTCTTAAATGAGCCCCTCTAAAGTTTGAAGCAAATGAACGCATTTTTGTTCGTCGTCTCCGAGCTATATATCCTCGCGGAACTCTGGTCATTGAATCAAATTAACCTTAATGAATAACTAATGATTTCTCTTCTTTTAACCATGCTTTTTCCCATTAATAACAAAACGGATTATTCCGATATATAAAATATTAATTCCAATGGCTTTTGCTACTATAACCTTCCCAACCACGATTTTGTATTCTATCCCCTTCAGTTATTTCACATAGAAATAACAAATTCTAACAATACTAAAAAAACAGTGGGTTCCATCGTTTCTATGGTTCTCTTTTAAACGGTGAGGCCCTCTCTATACACCGGAGCCCTTTCTTTCATCAAAAGGTATTGTGAACTTGTATAGTTCACAGTCTTTGGCTCTACCTATCCATTATAGAGTAAATCGCTCTTTTCACAATAAATAAGAGTTATTCATACAGTGACGGTATTTAATTATGAAAGTTGGCTAAGTAACTGACCCTTTAGTCCGTTCCGTTCTTTTAAGATAAAAGAGCATAAGCCTTTTCTTTTTATTACTATCTCCTCCGCTTAATCGATAACCATTTGCTACCAATGGAGGAATTGCTTCTTCCAATCTAGATGATTGGATTTGCACCAAAGGAAACCATAAATTCCATATACCGTAGAAATCTAGGAGAGAGAAGCTCTATCCTATTCATTGGTACCGATCATGAATATTCTCAAAATTGTCTTATTTGTTTGAACTCATGATCTGAACGAGTCGCACATACACCCTAGCACATGTTCCTCGACGCTGAGGACATCCCTTAAGCGCGGGCGTTTTTCTAGCATTTCGTATTGGCTGTCTTGCATTTCTAATAAGTTGTTTAACCGTTGGCATGTCGTATGTATATAGAAAAAATGGATTGGTTTAGATCGATCTTAACCTGATGATTCATCATCATGAAGCATTTCTATTTTCTATAAAATCGCATAAAATCCGAATTTAGGTCGGGTTTTATGTGATTTTATAGAAAATAGAAATAAATTTACAAGAAATTCAGCCACTACCAATCCTCAAAAAAATTTTCTGGAATCCATACTGGATCAGTATCGCCTTTCTCCTCAAGCATTTCATCCCCTACAATATCGACAAGTCCATAAGCTTTGGCTTCGTCTGCTGACATAAAAATATCCCTTTCCATGTCTTCGGATACAACCCAAAAAGGTTTGCCTGTTCTTAGTGCATAAACCCTTGTGATCATTTCGCGAACTTTGTGCAATTCTTCCACTTCTCGGAAAAATTCTGGTGTCCTTGCCCGATAATAAGAACTAGCCGGTTGGTGAAGCATAATTCTAGCGTGAGGGAATGCTATACGTTTAGTGGGTTCTCCTCCAAGCAGAATGAAGGAGGCCATGGACGCGGCTATTCCGAGGCATATTGTATATATATCTGGTGTCACCGTTTGCATTGTATCAAAAATTGCCATTCCTGAGATTAGCCACCCCCCGGGGGAGTTTATAAACAAAAAAATATCACGAATTCCATCTTCTATACTCAGATATACCATGAGACCTGTAATATGATTCGTGATCTCGCAACGAATCTCTTGACCTAAAAAAAGTGTCCTTTCTCGATACATAACATTGTATAAGTCAACCCAAGTCGCTTCTTCATCTCCGGGAATCCTGTAAGGTACTTTTGGAACACCAATGGGCATATTAGATTAATATTATTAGATTTAAATAAAAAAACTACACTTTAATATGGAAACTTAAGAATGGAAGAGAAAGAAAGAATCCGCAGTTTATTATCTTCATTTTTTTTTTTCTTATTCTATAAGAATACTATGATTGAAAAATTCTACATATAAGGAAGGCAAGACAGATTGAATAAAGAAAAAGGAATCTGTGATTCTAATGATAAATAAAGAGGGATTAGGGATCTATTCTTCGTTTTTCGAAATAGCCCAAGCTAACCATTGCATATTGGCACTTATCGAGTATAGAATAGATCTGCTTCTCTTTCTTCTTACAAACAGAATTGGCTTCTTATTTTTAATGGAATGAAATAAATATTCACGCTTTCTGACACAGAATCCCCTAGAAGGGTTAGGTACATAGGATATGATAGTCTTTTCCAATGCGATAAAATAAAACGACATCGTGTCTATTTTTCTTTGCTAAAGGGGTATTTCCATGGGTTTGCCTTGGTATCGTGTTCATACTGTCGTATTGAATGATCCGGGTCGATTGCTTTCGGTGCATATAATGCATACAGCTCTAGTTTCTGGTTGGGCTGGCTCGATGGCTTTATACGAATTAGCGGTTTTTGATCCCTCTGATCCTGTTCTGGATCCAATGTGGAGACAAGGTATGTTCGTTATCCCCTTCATGACTCGTTTAGGAATAACCAATTCGTGGGGTGGTTGGAGTATTTCAGGAGGAACTATAACGAATCCGGGTATTTGGAGTTATGAAGGTGTGGCAGGTGCGCATATTGTGTTTTCTGGTTTGTGTTTCTTGGCAGCTATCTGGCATTGGGTATATTGGGACCTAGAAATATTCTGTGATGAGCGGACGGGAAAACCTTCTTTGGATTTGCCCAAGATCTTTGGAATTCATTTATTTCTTGCAGGGGTGGCTTGTTTTGGCTTTGGTGCATTTCATGTAACCGGTTTGTATGGTCCTGGGATATGGGTGTCCGATCCTTATGGACTAACAGGAAAAGTACAAGCTGTAAATCCTGCGTGGGGTGCAGAAGGTTTTGATCCTTTCGTTCCGGGAGGAATAGCGTCGCATCATATTGCAGCGGGTACACTGGGCATATTAGCGGGCCTATTCCATCTTAGTGTCCGTCCGCCTCAACGTCTATACAAAGGATTACGTATGGGCAATATTGAAACTGTACTTTCCAGTAGTATCGCTGCTGTTTTTTTTGCAGCTTTCGTAGTTGCCGGAACTATGTGGTATGGATCGGCAACTACTCCCATCGAATTATTTGGACCTACTCGTTATCAGTGGGATCAAGGCTACTTTCAGCAAGAAATATATCGAAGAGTTAGCGATGGGTTAGCCGAAAATCTTAGTTTATCAGAAGCTTGGTCTAAAATTCCCGAAAAATTAGCTTTTTATGATTATATTGGTAATAATCCGGCAAAGGGGGGATTATTCAGAGCAGGCTCAATGGACAATGGGGATGGAATAGCTGTTGGATGGTTAGGACATCCCGTCTTTAGAGATAAAGAAGGGCGCGAGCTTTTTGTACGTCGTATGCCTACTTTTTTTGAAACATTTCCGGTAGTTTTGGTAGATGAAGAGGGAATTGTGAGAGCGGACGTTCCTTTTAGAAGAGCAGAATCCAAATATAGCGTTGAACAAGTAGGCGTAACGGTGGAGTTCTATGGTGGCGAACTAAATGGAGTAAGTTATTCTGATCCTGCTACTGTAAAAAAATATGCGAGGCGCGCCCAATTAGGAGAAATTTTTGAATTAGATCGAGCTACTTTGAAATCAGATGGTGTTTTTCGCAGCAGTCCAAGGGGTTGGTTCACTTTTGGTCATGCTACCTTTGCTTTGCTCTTCTTTTTCGGACACATTTGGCATGGCGCTCGAACCTTGTTCCGAGATGTTTTTGCTGGTATTGATCCAGACTTGGATGCTCAAGTAGAATTTGGAACATTCCAAAAAGTTGGGGATCCAACTACAAGGAGACAGACAATCTGATACCACATTGCTATGGTATCTTTCGCCTTTATTTTTTGATTTGATATGGGAAACATCTCTTGTCCTTTCTTTGACTCTTTTTTTTATATGGGAAATGATCCCAAATGACAAGTGAATAGGTGTGGAAGTTATAATTGTAAATAAACCACGATCGAATCTATGGAAGCATTGGTTTATACGTTCCTTTTAGTTTCGACTTTAGGGATAATTTTTTTCGCTATCTTCTTCCGAGAACCACCTAAGGTTCCAACTAAAAAATGAAATAATTTAATTGAAGTAAGAAGTCTCCCAGCTGGGAGACTTCTTACTTCAATTAGTCCCCATGTTCTTCGAATGGATCTCTTAATTGTTGAGAGGGTTGCCCAAACGCGGTATATAAGGCATACCCAGTAAAACTTACAAGTAAACCAGATATGGAGATGGCGACTAAAGTTGCTGTTTCCATTTTTATAGAATTTCAAGATTACAATGGATCTATGATAAAGATCGTGTATTTACAACTACAACGGAATAGTATACAAAGTCAACACCAATGATTAAATAGAATTTATGGCTACACAAACCGTTGAAGATAGTTCTAGACCTAGACCAAAACGAACTGGCGCAGGTAGTTTATTGAAACCCTTGAATTCGGAATATGGGAAAGTCGCTCCGGGTTGGGGGACTACTCCTTTTATGGGGGTTGCAATGGCTTTATTCGCGATATTCCTATCTATCATTTTAGAAATTTATAATTCTTCTGTTTTACTGGACGGAATTTTAGTCAATTAGGTTTCTACTAACTAAAACTATCAAGTCATAGTTTTTCCATCCAAAAAGGGTCTTTCTGCTTTAAGCTCCACATTTCTAGACATTCTGGTAGTTCGACCGTGGATTTTTTTGTTTTGGTATCTCTGGAATATGAGTGTGTGACTTGTTAGAATTGTGATCCTATTGATAATACATAGAAAGGGCCTGTTCTCTCTATCAAGATGATTCTAATTCGTCGGATATTATTTATTCTAGTATCTGGAACACGAAATACATAGAGTGGATCAAGAAAAAAATGGAACTATGATTCATACTCACTATTTAGACCTCGCAACCAGACTGAAAAAAAAAAATTCAAGTAGTTCTTAATAAAAAAAAAAAAAGAAAAAAAGAACTTTTCTTCTTTCCAATTTTGTTTGCCCAAAAGACAACTTTTTTTCTCTCGATTTTGCCGAGTCATTACACCAATTCAATAAATGATCATCAAGCGGTTCTTATTCGAAGAACCCTTGCCTTTTGTTTAGCTTGAGACTCAATCATCGTGGCTCTAGTATGAATCTAAGGTTTTAATTGAACTGATTCATAGGATCGCAACAAGATAATTTCTATTAAAAAACCACTATAAATTTTTATTATTTTACTAGTAAAATAAATAAAAAAAAAAATAGGGAAAAGAAAAGTCAAGAGGCCTCTAATGATCAACATAAGGGAAAGAAAGACAGATGAGCCAACTTGAGATTTTTTGGCATTATCATCACAAAGAAGAAATTCTGGATTTTTCTTATTTAATATCTTCAAGGCAAATTGATACAATCCTGTGGCTGATCAAGTTTTGAACCTTTTTTCTAATATCCGTTGAAAATTTGTGTGTTTCTGCTTGAGCCGTATGAGATGAAATTTTCATATACGGTTCTCGGAGGGGGAGTTGGGCTAGTTACCTATCTCAATAAAGTATATGATTGGTTTGAGGAACGTCTTGAGATTCAGGCAATTGCAGATGATATAACGAGTAAATATGTTCCTCCTCATGTTAACATATTTTATTGTTTAGGTGGAATTACACTTACTTGTTTTTTAGTACAAGTTGCTACCGGTTTTGCTATGACTTTTTACTACCGACCAACCGTTACAGAGGCTTTTTCCTCTGTTCAATATATAATGACGGAGGCCAACTTTGGTTGGTTAATCCGATCAGTTCATCGATGGTCAGCAAGTATGATGGTTCTAATGATGATCCTGCACGTATTTCGTGTGTATCTCACGGGTGGATTTAAAAAACCCCGTGAATTAACTTGGGTCACAGGTGTGGTTTTGGCTGTATTGACTGCATCATTTGGTGTAACTGGTTATTCTTTACCTTGGGATCAAATCGGTTATTGGGCAGTCAAAATTGTGACAGGTGTACCTGAAGCGATTCCGGTAATAGGATCCCCTTTAGTGGAGTTATTACGTGGAAGTGCTAGTGTGGGGCAATCCACTTTGACTCGATTTTATAGTTTACATACCTTTGTACTGCCTCTGCTTACTGCTGTATTTATGTTAATGCACTTTCTAATGATACGTAAGCAAGGTATTTCTGGTCCTTTATAGGGAAGGCATATCATAGAAAATTCGAATTCTCAGATATCATATCGGGTAGGTTGTGGTATTTCATTGCTACAAACATGGGTTATTGTAAAATAAGACATGTCATTTGGATACTTCTCTTCAACTTTAAAGTATACAAATATCTTAAGTATTTTGATACAAATAGTTGAAGTTAATTTTACGAAAGAAAATAAGGCGGATTATGGGAGTGTGTGACTTGAATTATTGATTTGGCCATGCAGATAGAGAATTGGATCTGCCACATTAGAATTCACGACCAAAGGTGTCTCCGCATCCAATCAATACGTAAGTCCCCTATCTAGGAAGGATAGGCTGGTTCATTCGAGGAGAATATTTTCTATGATCATACCCCAACCATGTCATCCATGAGCAGGCTCCGTAAGATCCCGTAGAGTATAAATGGAATAAGTCATGTGATATGATCCAATTCTATATTTATTACACTTACTTTTTATTATAGTATGGAAATGCATTCATTTTCTTTGCATCGATTTCGATCCGCAATATTATCGGAGTAAAAGAAGGGATCTAAGGAAGAAAGTAGGCTAAACTTTTTAATTTTTTATTAGTAACAAGTAAATACTTTGTTTGGACGTAAGAAACTTGTGATATTGAGGGGATAAACACCAACTAATCAAGAGACAATCCACAAAGC